ATACCCAATCGAAAAAGGATGTTATCCAAGCGCATTTCAAGTAATTGGAGTAAAACCTGACCTGTTGACCCCTTGGCTTTGCCGGCGATACGAACGTATTTAAGTAATTGTCGTTCTGTAAGACCATAATGAAAACGCAACTTTTGTTTTTCTTCTAGACGAATACGATATTGAGATTTTTTACCGGAACGTGATTGGTTTCTAAGATCACTTCCGGCTCTAGGCCTTTTATTAGTTAGTCCCGGTAAAGCTCCCAGGCGGCGTATTTTTTTGAAACGAGGTCCCCGGTAACGCGACATAAAGACTCCTTATTCTTATTTATATTGAATTCTTATTGATGAAATTTCATTTTACAGAATAAACCTAAACTAAAACTGAACTAAATGATAAATGAAGCGAAATTTACGGAAGTAGTGTACTTGTACTCTAAAGAATAATTAGATGAATAAATATCCAGACCTTTCTATTCTATATATATTCTATATAAAGATTCTATATAGATAAAAAATAGATAAAAGGGATTCTTTTCATGGCATAGTTGTAAGTTCCTATAAGATAAAAAATATATTTTTCAATATTATTTGATTTCGGATTTCAAAAGGGCATTCTCAATCATGTAAAAACTCGAAGAAAATAAATAGAGAAAAGCCGGCTATCGGAATCGAACCGATGACCATCGCATTACAAATGCGATGCTCTAACCTCTGAGCTAAGCAGGCTCACATAAGATAAATTATACCTGCATAGGGATTCAATAAACTATTGTTAGCTATTAATTAATATACTTATATTTGCATTCTTGGCGATTCCTATTAGCTAGTCATAATGAATATGACTATCGAAAAAATAGAATATAGAATTGAAAGGAAATATTCAATACTCATACTTACCATAGACCATAGAATATAACGATTAATCTATCGATATATAATTTTAGTTTTTTTCTCACATCACAATTATATAGTACAATTCTATAGTATAGCATTTAATATTAAAAAATATTTGATTCGATCTATTTTTAGATTAAATCATTTTAGTTTTTGCTTTCAAATGATATTTGAAAGTCTTTTTATTACACTTATATATTTTATTTCATATCATCATATATATCTTTTTTATTTCTAAATGGAATGATTTGTTTTAAATAATTAGAAATTATTGCGCTTTGATTCGTAAAGATGGAAGCTCAGACGAAAAAAAGAATCGACCGTTCAAGTATTCCAAATTGCATGGGAAAAACGAGCAGAAGAGAGACATATATACGTGGTATATCTCCATCTATATTGAATTGCAGATACAGAAATGATAGAATCGTTTCTGATTGGACCAAATGCGGGTGCGGGTTTCCTATAGAAGATGAAAGAAGATAGCCAAGAAATCAAAGAGGAGAAAAACTTTTTCGAGATAGGAATCAGTATTTAATGAATTAAACGGTTCCAGCATAAATGAAATAAAAAAGAGAACGACATCTCAATAAAAATGAGATCCTAATCTCAAAACAAAAAGGGGATATGGCGAAATTGGTAGACGCTGCGGACTTAATTGGATTGAGCCTTGGTATGGAAACCTACTAAGTGAGAACTTTCAAATTCAGAGAAACCCCGGAATTAATAAAAATGGGCAATCCTGAGCCAAATCCTATTTTACAAAAACAAACAAAGGCCCAGAAGGTGAAAGAAGGTGAAAAAAGGATAGGTGCAGAGACTCAATGGAAGCTGTTCTAACAAATGGAATTGACTGTGTTGCATTGGTAGAGGAATCCTTCCATTGAAACTTCCGAAAATATGAAGGATATACATATATACATACGTATACGTACTGAAATACTCTATCAAATGATTAATGACGACCTTAATCTGTATTTTTCTATGAAAAAGGGAAAAATTGTTGTGAATCGATTACATATTGAAGAAAGAATCGAATATTCATTGATCAAAGCATTCACCACACAGTCTGATAGTTCTTTTGCAGAACTAATTAATCGGACGAGAATAAAGATAGAGTCCCATTCTACATGTCAATACCGGCAACAATGAAATTTATAGTAAGAGGAAAATCCGTTGACTTTAAAAATCGTGAGGGTTCAAGTCCCTCTATCCCCAAAAAACCCATTTGACTCCTTAACTATTAACTATTTATCTTATCTTTTTTTTCGTTAGTAGTTCAAATTCGTTATCTTTCTTATTCACCCTACTCTTTTACAAACCGATCCGAGAGAAAGATTTGTCTCTTATGACAAGTCTTGTGATATATGATACATGTACAAATGACCGTCTTTGACCAAAGACTCCCCATTTGAACGAGTCATGGTCGATATCATTATTCATACTGAAGCTGACAAAGTCTTCCTTTTTTGAATATCCAAGAAATTCTAGCACCTGGATAAGACTTTGTAATACCCTTTGAATTGACATAGACCTAAGTTATCTAGTAAAATGAGGATGCGGTATCGGGAATGGGAATGGTCGGGATAGCTCAGCTGGTAGAGCAGAGGACTGAA